AGGAATAAAAAATTCCTTTCCAATTTCATATTTATCAACAACAACTTCTCTTATCATTTATCCCCTTATCATCTATCCCATAGATCTATTACAAATTCATGAATCGTACTATGGATTTTTCTATTTCATTTCAACGGTATAATGATTATTCCATCCCTTTTCTTTCCTCCTTGGATCATAACCAAATCAAAATTTCTCGAGTTATAAGAATCCATAGTAAAATAAAGTCCTTGGTTATTCAACTTAGATGAAATAGTAATAGTTCTGCTCATTTTGTATACTACGAAATTTATATGAAATTCAATCTGATTCAAAAGTCTCCTATCTCTCTTTGTCCGAAAAGAATACAATTTGAGCGGAAGGTACATATCTTTTTAGTTAGAATTTTTATTTTTTTATGTTATTCTGTAATGTACAGTTCCTTTGTTTGTGGGATCATTTTCCCCGAGCCGAGGGGGTAATGAGAAGAATTATAGAATGGATTGCTAATTATGCCTAGATCTCGGATAAATGGAAATTTTATTGATAAGACCTCTTCGATTATAGCCAATATTTTATTACGAATAATTCCGACAACTTCAGGAGAAAAAAAGGCATTTACCTATTATAGAGATGGTGTGATTTGATTCTTTTTTCTTGTTTTTTTTTTTTTTAGCCCTCATTTCATTCTTACGAGAAAAGACGTGGTTCGGAATAGAAAGAACCCAATTTTTAAAATAAAGTTACGCTTAGTGAAGGTAAAGTTTGGAGATAGAACAATTCCTTCTGTCGTGTATCCTCGATTGATCCAGCCTCAGATACTTTAATTTACTTTAAATATCGATTTTAGTATTGAACAAAAGGTTACACCTATAGGTTCTGTATTGCGGGGCAATCCTACTCCAATAGTACCAATAGGCGGCATAGGGGAAGAAGCACTACACTAGGAATCAACAACACGAAAACTTTGTTATTTTGTTATAAATTGCTCTTTTCCTTATCGGTATCGGGCCTAACAAGAATGGTTGGGACAACAAACATCCATCTCGTTCGTACTTTGGATACCCGTATAACCATCAAAGATCGTTGAAGTGACTAATTCCTGGAAATAGTAGGCGTTGAGGACAAAGAAATCGTTGGAGTTACCATGTCTATCTAGCACTAATATGATTGGTGTTAAGAAAAAAAACCTCTTGCGGGAAGGCTGGCTAGAGATTTCTTGTAAAAATACCAGCTCCTGTCAGTTCATAATAAGAATAGGGAATTTTGGATTCCATGGATTATTCCCCTTAGTACTATGCACAGAAGGGGGGAGCCGTATGAGATGAAAATCTCACGTACGGTTCTGGAGCGGAGATTTTTTGAATAAAATGAACGACCGTAACGGATGTCGGCTCAATCCGAAGGAAATTATGCGGAAGCTTTACAGAATTATTATGAAGCTACGCGACCAGAAATTGATCCCTATGATCGAAGTTATATACTCTATAACATAGGCCTTATACACACAAGCAACGGGGAGCATACAAAGGCTTTGGAATATTATTTCCGGGCACTAGAACGAAACCCATTCTTACCACAAGCTTTTAATAATATGGCCGTGATCTGTCATTACGTGCGACTATCTCCACTATAGAAAGAAGGAAAAAAAGATCAAATTGGCTAGTCAATACTAGAAAAAAATAGGCTTTCTACATATGCATCGTCCAAAGCAACGATTTTTATCAGCTGTAGCAAGGAAAGAAACTTCATGATAACAAAAAAAAGGAAGAAAATAAGTACGGCCTACATATTATACTCTATGGATAAAGGATCGAATTGATAAAGAAAGCACCGTAAAGATCAATTAGCGAGCTTTTGGGTTCGATACAATTAAGAACTGCTTACTTATGTCACGATATGGGATATAAAGTTAGGAATCAACTTATGTAATAGAGTCGATCCACTAAAGTATTGAGCAGCGGTGTAGCATCAGATCCCAAAGATAGTAAGTTCTTTTTTCTTATGGAAGAAAGTCTTTTTCAAAGATTCTATATAAATAAATTTCATATATGAAACCGAGATAGTTACCTTTCAGAAAATTATAACGATATAGGGGATATCTATGCTTCATTTTTCTGAAGGTGGGAGAAAAGCTAAAACTAATTAATTATTGATCAAAATTAGAATTTGAAACTTATGTAATTAACTTCTTCTGGTTAACCCAAGAAAAATGGGATAGATTTATCATAAATCTAATTCAGTTAGCATAGGGTAAATTCAAATGAGACCGCAAAAAGAATTGATTGTTGAGCCGTATGAGGTAGGAAACTCTCAAGTACGGTTCTAAGGGAAGGAATTGACCCACCTATCCCAACCGGGGAGAACAGGCCATTCTGCAGGGTGATTCTGAAATTGCGGAGGCTTGGTCCGATCAAGCTGCTGAGTATTGGAAACAAGCTATAGCGCTTACTCCAGGTAATTATATTGAAGCACATAATTGGTTGAAGATCACGAGGCGTTTCGAATAAAAAAAAACGAC